TCAACAACTGGTTTTAATCTTAATTTTAAAAAGCTTGTTTTAATATCCGAACAAAGAAGATTTGATTCAGAAAATAAAACAAAATGTTTGAAATTTCTATTCGATGTAATTACAACTGATCCAAATAATCAAACAATTCAAAAAAAATCTATTGGAATAGAAGAAATCGGTAAAAAGATTCCTCGACGATCATACAAATTGATCGATTCTTTTGAAGAGCGGGAGGAGGAAAATGAGGAAGAATCAACAGAAAATCATGGAATTCGTTCAAGAAAAGCCAAACGTGTGGTAATTTATACTGATAAGGCGGATCCGGATGAGAATACCAATACTCATACTAGTACCAGTACTAATAGTGATCAAGCAGAAGAGTTGGCTTTGATACGTTACTCGCAACAATCAGATTTTCGTCGGGATATAGTAAAAGGATCCATGCGCGCTCAAAGACGTAAAATAGTTACTTGGGAAATGTTTCAAGCGAATGTGCATTCCCTGCTTTTTTTGGACAGAATAGACAAAACTTTTTTTTTTTCTTTTGATATCTCCCGAACAATGAATCTAATTTTTAGAAATTGGATAGATACAGGACCGAAATTCAAAACTTCGGATTCTGAGGAGGAAGAGGCAAAAGAAAAGGCAAAAAAAATTGCAGATAAAAAAAACGAGAATGAAAGGATAGCAATAGCAGAAACTTGGGATACTATTATATTTGCTCAAGCAATAAGAGGTACTATGTTAGTAACCCAATCGATTCTTAGAAAATACATCATATTGCCTTCATTGATAATAGCTAAAAACCTCGGCCGTATGCTCTTATTTCAATTCCCCGAGTGGTACGAGGATTTGAAGGAGTGGAATAGAGAAATGCATGTTAAATGCACCTATAATGGTGTTCAATTATCAGAAACAGAATTTCCGAAAAACTGGTTAACGGATGGTATTCAGATAAAAATCCTATTTCCTTTCTGTCTGAAACCCTGGCGCAAATCCAAACTACGATCCCATCATAGAGATCCAATCCAAAAGAAAGGGAAAACAGAAAATTTTTGTTTTTTAACAATCTGGGGGAGGGAAACCGAACTACCTTTTGGTTCTGCCCGACAACAACCTTCCTTTTTTGAACCTATTTATAATGAATTCGAAAAAAAAAAGAGAAAAGTGAAAAAAAAATGTTTTCTAGTTCTAAGAGTTTTCAAAAAAAAAACAAAACAGTTTATAAAGGTCTCAAAAGAAAAAACAAGATGGATTATCAAAACGGTTCTATTTTTAAAAAGAATAATAAAAGAGTTTGTAAACGTAAATACAATTTTCTTATTTGTATTGAAGAAAGTATATGAACCGAATGAAAATGGAAAAGATTCCATAATCAGAAGCAGTAATAAAATTGTTCCTGAATCGACCATTCGAATTAGATTCATGGATTGGGCAAATTATTCACTGACAGAAAAAAAAAGGAAAGATCTGTCCGATAGAACAACCCTAATCAGAAATCAAATAGAAAGGGGTGCAAAAGACAAAAGAAAAATATTTCTAACTCCGGATATAAATATTAGTCCTAACGATACAAGTTGTGGTGATAAAAGATCGGAATCGCAGAAACCCATTTGGCAGATATCAAAAAGAAGAAGTAACAGATTCATATTCATACGCAAATGGCACTATTTTTTGACATTTTTCAACGAAAGAATATACATACATATCTTTCTAAGTACTGTTAATATTTCTAGAGTCAATGTACAACTTTTCCTTGAATCAACAAAAAAGATTATCGATAAATACATTCACAATGATGAAAAAAATAAAGAAGGGATTGATGAAACAAATCAAAAAAAAATTCACTTTATTTCGACTATAAAAAAGTCTCTTTCTAATATTAGTAATAATAAATCAAAGATTTCTGGTGACCTATATTCCTTTTCACAAGCATCTGTATTTTACAAATTATCACAAATCCAAGCTATTAAGAAGTATCATTTGAGATCTCTACTTCAATATCGCGAAGCATATCTTATTCTTAAGGAAAGAATCAGGAATTTTTTTGGAACACGAAGAATATTTGATTCCAAATCAAGGCATAAAAAACTTCAGAATTCTGGAATGAATGAATGGAAAAACTGGTTAAGGGGTCATTATCAATACAATTTATCTCAGGCTAGGTGGTCTAAATTAGTACCGCAAAAATGGCGAACTAGGGTCAATCGGCGTCGTACGATTAAAAATAAAGACTCAAAAAAGAATTCATATGAAAAAGCCCAATTCATTCATTACGAGAAAAAAAATGATTATGAAGTGAATTCATTGACGAGCAAAAAAACAAAATTAAAAAAAAACTACAGATATGATCTTTTTTCATATAAATATATTAATTATGGGGATAGGAAAGACTCATATATTTATCCATCCTCATTACAAGTAAACGAGGACCGAGAGATTCCATATAATTACAACACACCTAAAATTGAACCATTTTATGTACTGGGGGATATATCTATTAGTGATTATCTAGGAGAAGAGTATATTATTGGTACGGGTAAAAGTACGGATAGAAAATATTTGGAGTGGAAAATTTTCGATTTATTTCTTAGAAAGAATATCGATATTGAGTCCTGGACCGATACGGATACCGGGACCAACATTAATAAAATGACTAAGACCGATACTGATTATTATCAAATGATTGATAAGAAAGATCTTTTCTATCTCACGATTCATCAAGAAATCAACCCCCCCAATCAAAAAAAAAAGTTTTTTTTGATGGGAATGAATAAAGAAATGCTATATCGTCCCATATTAAATCCGAAATCTTGGTTCTTCTCAGAATTTGTGCCACTTTATGATGCATATAAGATCAAACCGTGGATTATACCAATCAAATTACTTCTTTTCATTTTTAATGGAAATGAAAACATTAGTGAAAACAAAAACATTAATGGAAATCAAAAAAAGGATCTTCGTATATCATCTAATCAAAAAGAATATCTTGAATTAAAGAATCGAAATCAAGAAGAAAAAGAACAGCTCGGCCACGGAAATATTGGCTCAGACGCACGAAAACGACAAAAAGATTTTGAAAAGGATTACACGGAATCAGACATTCAAAAACGTGAAAAGAAAGGACAACCCGAGAGTAACAAGAAAGCAAAACTCGAGTTATTCCTGAAAAAATATTTGCTTTTTCAATTGAGATGGGATGATCCTTTGAATCACAGAATTTTCAATAATGTTAAGGTATATTGTTTCCTGCTTAGACTAAAAAATGCAAAGGAAATTGCTATATCCTCTATTCAAGGAGGAGAAATGCACCTGGATGTAATGTTAATTCAGACGAATCTAACTCTTCCAGAATTGATAAAAAAGGGAATATTGATTCTCGAACCAGTACGTCTGTCTATAAAATGGGATAGACAATTTATTATGTATCAAACCATAGGTATCTCATTGGTCCATAATAATAAATGCCAAACTAATGGAGGATATCGAGAAAAAAGATATGTTGATGAGAATTATTTCAATGGATCCATTGTACAACAAAAAAAGATGCTTGTGAATAGAGACGAAAATCATTATGATTTGTTTGTTCCTGAAAATATTCTATCCCCTAGGCGTCGTAGAGAATTGAGAATTCTAATTTGTTTCAATTCCGGAAATAGGAATGTTATGGATAGAAATCCGGTATTTTTCAATGACAACAATGTAAGGAACTGGGGGCAATTTTTGGATGAGGACAAGCATATTGATACAGATATAAATAAATTCATTCAATTCAAATTGTTTCTTTGGCCCAATTATCGATTAGAGGATTTAGCTTGTATGAATCGCTACTGGTTTGATACCAATAATGGCAGCCGTTTCAGTATGTCAAGGATACATATGTATCCACGATTCGGAATTAGTTGATGGTTGGTACATTTCCTATATATCAGGTGTCGGATCCGGTATATGAATGTACACACACGCTGTGTTACATTCTAATACATGATACCGATTCAATAACGTCTCAATTGGATTGAATCTAGAAATGATTCGGCAGAATCTTCTTAGGTCAAAATCATTTTCTTTTGTGGGTACAGAAATTGCCCTTCTATCGAATCAAATTCAAAATTGTACTTACAATTCATTTGAATTTAATTTTGATTTGATTTGATAGAATAAAGTAATATATGAATAAATCCAGATTATTGGGTGTATCAGATCAAAATAACTGGCATTCTTATTATTCCTGATTGGTAAAATCCATATCTGTGGAAAAAAAAAAAAAGAGAGAAATTTTATTTTTATGGTTATGGTCAAAAATTCATTCATCTCAGTTATTCCGAAAGAAGAAAAAAACAAAGGATCTGTTGAATTTCAAGTAATCAGTTTCACCAATAAGATACAGAGACTTACTTCACATTTTGAATTGCACAGAAAAGATTATTTATCTCAGATAGGTTTGCGGAAAATTCTGGGAAAACGTCAACGGCTGCTGGCTTATTTGTCAAAGAAAAATAGAGTGCGTTATAAAAAATTAATTGATCAATTAGATATTCGGGAACCAAAAACTCGTTAATTTGAAGATTGTTTGAATTCTTTGGTTTATTAGATCTTGAATTTTGATGAACCTCATTTATTTCGTTTTCGGCAATTCATAGAATAATGGATCGGAGAAGAAAACATATGAATGTACCGGCTACAAGAAAAGACCTCATGATAGTTAATATGGGTCCTCACCACCCATCAATGCATGGTGTTCTTCGACTTATCGTTACTCTAGATGGTGAAGATGTTATTGACTGCGAACCCGTATTGGGTTATTTACACAGAGGGATGGAAAAAATTGCGGAAAACCGAACAATTATACAATATCTTCCTTATGTAACACGTTGGGATTATTTAGCTACTATGTTCACAGAGGCAATAACGGTAAATGCACCAGAACAATTAGGAAATATTCAAGTACCCAAAAGAGCCAGCTATATCAGAGTAATTATGCTGGAGTTGAGTCGTATAGCTTCTCATTTATTATGGCTTGGACCTTTTATGGCAGATATCGGTTCACAGACTCCCTTCTTCTATATTTTCAGAGAAAGGGAATTGCTATATGACCTATTCGAAGCTGCCACAGGTATGCGAATGATGCATAATTATTTCCGTATCGGGGGAGTCGCTGCTGATCTACCTCATGGCTGGATAGATAAATGTTTGGATTTCTGCGATTATTCTTTAACAGGAATTGTTGAATATCAAAAGCTTATTACGCAAAATCCCATTTTTTTGGAACGAGTTGAAGGGGTGGGCATTATTGGTGGGGAGGAAGCAATAAATTGGGGTTTATCGGGACCAATGCTACGAGCTTCCGGAATCCAATGGGATCTTCGTAAAGTTGATCATTATGAGTGTTACGATGAATTCGATTGGGAAGTCCAGTGGCAAAAAGAAGGAGACTCATTAGCTCGTTATTTAGTACGAATCAATGAAATGACGGAATCCATAAAAATTATTCAACAGGCTCTAGAAGGAATTCCGGGGGGGCCCTATGAGAACTTAGAAGTTCGACGCTTTGATAGAGCAAGTGATTCCGAATGGAATGGTTTTGAATATCGATTCATTAGTAAAAAGCCTTCTCCCACTTTTGAATTGTCGAAACAAGAACTTTATGTGAGAGTAGAAGCCCCAAAGGGAGAATTGGGAATTTTTCTGATAGGGGATAATAGTGTTTTTCCCTGGAGATGGAAAATTCGTCCACCTGGTTTCATCAATTTGCAAATTCTTCCTCAGCTAGTTAAAAGAATGAAATTGGCTGATATCATGACGATACTAGGTAGTATAGATATCATTATGGGAGAAGTTGATCGTTGAAATGATAATTGATACGACAGAAGTACAAGCTATCAATTCTTTTTCCAGATCGGAATCCTTAAAAGAGGTCATAGACCTCTTATGGCTGCTTGTCCCTATTTTTACTCCTGTATCGGGAATCACAATAGGCGTACTCGTGATTGTGTGGTTAGAAAGAGAAATATCTGCAGGGATACAACAACGTATCGGGCCTGAATATGCCGGCCCCTTGGGAATTCTTCAAGCTCTAGCAGATGGGACCAAACTACTTTTGAAAGAGGATCTTCTCCCATCTAGAGGAGATGTTCGTTTATTCAGTATGGGGCCATCTATAGCGGTCATATCAATTCTACTAAGCTATTTAGTAATTCCTTTTGGCTATCGCCTTGTTCTAGCCGATCTCAGTATAGGCGTTTTTTTATGGATCGCTATTTCCAGTATTGCTCCTATTGGACTTCTTATGTCAGGATATGGATCGAATAATAAATATTCCTTTTCAGGTGGTCTACGAGCTGCTGCTCAATCTATTAGTTATGAAATACCATTAACTCCGTGTGTGTTATCAATATCTCTACGTGTGATTCGTTGGAACATGAACCTTTACCCCTTTCCTGGAAATAAAGGAAAGGGGTTGGATGTGTTGAATAGATACCTTTCTCTTTTTATTCATCATTCGGGTCGATGAGTTAAACCAGATAGTTATATGAGTGAAACAAAACAGCTTATGAATTTGCAGTAAGAAGATTGATTCTCATTCCCTATGTACGAGAGTAAAGTGGAAGTAAACATAAGCGGTCGAAACTGTTTACCCCAAGATTGGTTGATTAGTCATCATGACTTGAAGCGGGTGCAAAAGATCAACTGTATGGAGTTTCCACTATTGTATTGTATGTTGTTGTATGTTGGGTATGTTGTATGTATTACCATATCGGGGATCAATCAAAAATGAGTGGACGGTTAGGAACACAAAGGTACACAAAGGATTAGTGATGAAGATAATGTAAGGTATCCAAAAGGATATTTCTGCATAAAATAAAAGGAATCATAATGAGGGCTTTAAGTTCGTAGAAATGATCAAGCAGTACTTCCTCACGATTCCGATCCAGAGTATGCTTCTATCCACTGATTAAATAAATGACTGTCGAGAACGAAGTAATCCTTTGATTTTATTTTTTAGAAACCCCCCTTCTGAGTGAGAAAGAAGAACAGGAACGAAAGAAATGGAATGCAATAGGAAAACTGAATAATAAGAGATCTTTGTTTATTCTTTCTTTCCTCAATCCTATCCATATTCATACGGATAGAATTCTTATAATGATTTATCAACTATAACTTATGAATTAGTGTCTAATTATTTTTCGTACGAAAAGTATGGGTCGAAATATCTATTGAAACAACGAGTATTTTATTGAAGGATTAAGTTATTACTGAACTAAAAGAATTCTAAGTCTAATTAGAAAATAAAGGATGAGATCAATTCGGAAGCGCTTTTTTTTATTATGGCGGACGGAATTCCATTGGTCTAATTCGGGACTCTTCGATACATCTTTACTCTAATCTACACTACAAACATGCCGAGGTAATAATGAACCAGTCCTTAGATTTATTTGTGGCCATCGAGGAGCCGTATGAAGCTGAGGTCTCATGTGCGGTTCTGGAATAGCGATGGGAATAGTGATGTTATCATCGACTATGATTATCTAACAGTTCAAGTACAGTTGATATAGTTGAGGCACAGTCAAAATATGGGTTTTGGGGGTGGAATCTGTGGCGTCAACCTATAGGGTTTATAGTTTTTCTAATTTCTTCCCTAGCGGAATGTGAAAGATTACCTTTTGATTTACCAGAAGCAGAGGAGGAATTAGTAGCAGGTTATCAAACCGAATATTCAGGTATTAAATCTGGTTTATTTTACGTTGCTTCTTACCTAAATCTACTAGTTTCTTCATTATTTGTAACAGTTCTTTACTTGGGCGGGTGGAATTTCTCTATTCCGTACATATTCATTTCTGAACCTTTTGGAATAAATAAAACAGGTGGAGTCTTTGGAATGACAATTGGTATCCTTATTACATTAGCTAAAGCTTATTTGTTCCTGTTCATTCCTATCACAACAAGATGGACTTTACCTAGGATGAGAATGGACCAGCTATTAAACCTTGGGTGGAAATTTCTTTTACCTATTTCTCTAGGTAATCTATTATTAACAACTTCTTCCCAACTCGTTTCGCTATAACAAAATATGATATTCTAGATTCATAACCTATCTAGAGCAAGAGAAAGAAACATCAAACTATTCATGGATATCCACGATATGTTCCCTATGGTGACTGGGTTCATGAATTATGGTCAACAGACAATACGAGCTGCAAGGTATATTGGTCAAAGTTTCATGATTACCTTATCTCACGTGAATCGTTTACCTGTGACTATTCAATATCCTTATGAAAAATCGATCACATCGGAGCGTTTTCGTGGTCGAATCCATTTTGAATTTGATAAATGCATTGCTTGTGAAGTATGTGTTCGGGTATGCCCCATAGATCTACCCGTTGTTCATTGGAGATTGGAAACGGATATTAGAAAGAAACGATTGCTTAATTATAGTATTGATTTTGGAATCTGTATATTTTGTGGTAATTGTGTCGAGTATTGTCCAACAAACTGTTTATCAATGACTGAAGAATATGAACTTTCTACTTATGATCGTCACGAATTGAATTATAATCAAATTGCTTTGGGCCGGTTACCAATGTCAGTAATTGGAGATTACACAATTCGAACAATTACGAATTCGACTCCAATCAAAATAATCAGGGGTAAACCTCTTGATTCAAAAACGATTACCAATTACTAAGATTCCGTTTTGATCTAAAGTAAAGGAGTGAGGCTTCTTTCATTTTGCTAGGTCAGTAAATAACTATTGATTGGTGAGAATCAAGGCTTGATTTTGATTTAGAACGGATTCATAGATCTGTGATGATTTCAAAATATACAATTCCGAACTACTCTTTCAGATACAGTAGCGGGATTGATCCAATAACTGTATCTATATAAATCTACACCCCTTTAGGATTCAATTAGGAACGTATCATATACAAGAAAAAAATAAGGTAACCTCTTTTTTCTTGGATCGGTTAGTAAGTTTATGAAATATTTCGATTTATTTATCTCTTTTTTTACACATAATGGATTTACCTGGACCAATACATGATATTCTTTTAGTATTTCTGGGATCAGGTCTTATATTAGGAGGTCTGGGGGTGGTCTTACTTACCAACCCAATTTATTCTGCTTTTTCATTGGGACTGGTTCTTGTTTGTATATCCTTATTCCATATTCTATCTAACTCCTATTTTGTAGCTGCTGCACAACTCCTTATTTACGTAGGAGCTGTAAATGTTTTAATCCTATTTGCTGTGATGTTCATGAATGGTTCAGAATATTACAACGATTTCTATCTTTGGACCGTTGGGGATGGGGTCACTTCACTGGTTTGTACAAGTATTCTTTTTTCACTAATTACTACTATCTCGGATACGTCGTGGTACGGGATTGTTTGGACTACAAGATCAAATCAGATTATAGAGCAGGACCTAACAAGTAACGTTCAACAAATTGGGATTCATTTATCAACAGATTTTTACCTTCCATTTGAACTCATTTCTATAATTCTTTTAGTTGCTTTGATAGGTGCAATTGCTATGGCCCGGCAGTAAAGTAATTAAGTAATAAATACTTAGATCCAAAATAAAATAAATAAAGTATTGTTTTGTTCTATGTTATCACATCCATTTTCCTTCAGTTCCATTTTCATATTCTATTGTTCATATATGAAATTGAAAGGGGTTTAGTTCGATCCATTACTAATACCTTACTTTGTTTCGTACTTAATTTATATTCTAATCAAATCGGTGAAATTGTTGTTCATATTGAAATGAATCAAGATTGATGAGGGGTTGGTCAATGATGACCGAACATGTACTTATTTTGAGTGCCTATTTATTTTCTATCGGTATTTATGGATTGATCACAAGTCGAAACATGGTTAGAGCACTTATGTGTCTTGAACTTATACTGAATGCGGTTAATATAAATCTCGTAACATTTTCTGATTTGTTTGATAGTCGTCAATTAAAAGGAGATATTTTCTCGATTTTTGTTATAGCTATTGCAGCCGCTG